AAAGTAAAGGTATGACAGGCATAACATCTACGATTGGATTTAAAAAGGCATAAGCTTCGGGCAATTTGGCGAAGAAAAAACTACTCGAATAAAAGACAGAATTAAGACAGATGCAGATTAAACTAAATATATTAAGCATAACAAAATTTCGTTCTTGTAGATTAGAGAATTTTATTCTGATTGAGTTTTTTTTTTATAAGGGAAAAAAAAGACAAGTCAAAAAATCTTTCTTTTTTTTTTGAACTCTCCCAAATAAAAATCTTTCCTTCCATTCTCAAATGAGAATACAAGGAATTCCATTTTCATACAATATCTTAACTGAATTCCATGTAATGATCAATGAATTTTTTTGATTCTATATCTACATGTGTTGAATCCTAGCAACAATATATCCCCAATGTATTTATTGGGTTGGGATTGACGAATAACCAATACCAATATTAATGTTTATTAGTGTCGAATAGAAATTCGAAATGGGGCGTGGCCAAGCGGTAAGGCAGCGGGTTTTGGTCCTGTTACTCGGAGGTTCGAATCCTTCCGTCCCAGATCGTTTCCATCAGAAACGAAAGATGGGATCACATTGTATCCCACATGAAACATAAAATTGTTAACGAGAACAAAAGATTGTTCTGAATTCTAAGAATCATTCTTAGAATCATATTTTTTCTTTCATTTGGTTTCTCACAAACGTAATCAAGTGTCAAATGTGGGGTGGAAATAAATAATATATATATATTATTTATTCAAAAAAGAAATTCTGGGTTTATCATTCACATTCAGGATATGCTCGTACTACTCAATATTCATTTTCAAGTTAGTTACTTATGGAAACTTTATGTCCCATATCTATGAAATGTCAATTCTCACATGAAGCATTCTTAATCGAAATGTGAATGAAAGAAGGGCCTTCTTAATTCCCTTACCAAGGGTAAAAAGCCTAAAGTAAATAAATAGGGTATCCCAATTCCACAGTCTATGTGGAAACTAAAGAGTAGGGAGTTCTTGGTACTAATTCCATCACTGGTCTTAAAACTTCTAAAGCTGGTGTGGGAAAAAATAGTAAAAACGAATTGATCTGGACCCCATTTTTTTGTATTTTATCTGGTTCATCTTATATCTTATCCGGTTCAAATGAATAATTGTAAATCAATGTAATGTAGCGATTGGGGGGAAATTCGTATATTGCATCTACTTGACTTTATGGAATTGATGGAAAAGAAAAATTCTTGAACCTGAAGTAAAACAAAATCCGTATTGTATAAAATAAAAAAAGTTTTATTAATAATTGATTTTGTTCCGGGATTGCAAATCTATTAATATTAAAGGTTCTTCTTTTGAGGTTTATAGTTTATTTGTTCGAGAAAAATGGATCCTTCATGATTGATCGTCCCGAACAATCTTTTTAAGATGTAAATAAAAGAAGTCTTAAGCAAACTTATTTATTCGTCTTTTTTAGAAATATGTTTCATTCATATGATAGAATATAGAGTTAAATAAATTGGATCCTTGCCGAGCCTTTCCCGGATAAATATAAATACTTATCTATCCATAGATAGATAGATAGAAAGTATGTACTATTATATACCGGTATACACACACCGGTTGAGCCAATGACTATTCATGATTCCATATTGAATCAATTACATACCGGTTTGAAATAAAATAGAGGAATGTTATGGTAAAACTTCGTTTGAAACGATGTGGTAGAAAGCAACGTGCGACTTGAAGGACATGATCGGATGTGGATTCTTACATCCACCATTTTCTATAGGATTGAAGATGTTCTTAGCTCGACATAGTTTGTTCTGCTCTGTTAGGAACCTAATTTGTGTTAGGTTGTAAGTAAATAGTACATGATGGAGCTCGAGCAGAAAGGATTGATTCGTTTATCAGGGGGAAGAATCTAGGGTTAGTAACTATCAATAAGTTAGACCAACTTTGTAAGTATATCCTCAATATATAAATCGAAAAGTTAAAAAAATCGAAAAATAAAAGAAGTTTGAAAAATAAAAAGTAAAATTTTTCAGAATTGGTAAGACTATTTCGATCAAAAGTGTATCACAAGGGAATCCACCGTTCATATTCTATTTCTATAGTATAGAAAAAAATAACAAAAAACAAAAAGGTATGTTGCTGCTCTTTTGAAAGGAGTAAGGATCACCGAAGTAATGTCTAAACCCAATGATTTCACAAAGCAAAGATAAAGGATTCCGGAACAAGTAAACACTATTTTCAATTGTCTCAACAATTGAATCAGAATGAGGAATAAAAATAGATTCGAGATGAGACAAACAAAAGAGGTTAGAGACGGCTCAATAAATGTCTAAGGGTTTCCTTTCGAACTCTGTCAGAATTACCCAACTTGAGTTATGAGTACGAATGAGATTTCTTTTTTTCTGTAAGGAAGAATAAAAAAACGACTCAAATCATAGTCTAATTCATGATTTTATGGATCTATTTACCATTATATACATATACAGAAATTTAGAATCCTTTTTTCTCGAGCCGTATGAGGAGAAAACCTCCCATACGTTTCTAGGGGGGGCATTGTTTATTTACATCTATTCCAATGAGCCATCTACCGAATCGTTGCAATTGATGTTCGATCCCGAAGAGAAGGAAGAGATCTTAGAAAAGTAGGTTTTTACGATCCGATAAAGAATCAAACTTATTTAAATGTTCCTGTTATTCTATATTTCCTTGAAAAAGGTGCTCAACCCACGGGAACTGTTTGTGATATTTTAAGGAAGGCAGAATTTTTTCAAGAAAGAACTTCGATTTGAGTTAATTAAAGGAAAAAAACAAAATTAATAAATAAAAAAAGGGAGGGGGATAACTAGTATCTATCTTTGTGTAATTATTTACTTTACACACAATTTTCCTTTTTCTTTCTGTATTCATACTTTTTTTTCTTGTTTTGTTTGTTGCGGGAATCCACCAACAAACAAGGGGTTAATCTTGCTTATTGTACCTCTATTGATTGAATAAACCCGAGATTTTTTCTTTACTTTACCTCTTTCGTATTTTTTTCATCCAAATTTATTATTTATGTTTATGTTGTGCCAATCCAACACAAGTCCTTATTTGATTTACTTAAATTTGATTTACTTAAATTTGTTTTCTTAACATTGGATTCATATTGACAATGGTGCGCCGAAGAAATATAATTCGATCGTAGATAAATAGATCCGTTTATCTCCACCCCATATTTGTTTTTTCTTTCCTTCACTTCAGTTAAATGATGGGTTTGCCCTGCCGGATTTACTGGCATACAAGATGTATTTTCTTAACGAAAAATAAAATTGATAAATTCAATGGTGGTTTGTCACAATTTTGACATCTCTATTGGGAATCTGTTGTTGTTTAATCCGATCTGTCCATTTTGGTATTTTGGTGTTTTTAATTGATCAACAAATCTTTCTTTTCAATTTTTTCTAGTTCAATGTTTTGACGGGGTCGTGCAGTGCAATTCAATTGATTTTTTTATTTTGACCGTATTTACATATCCTATTTATTCGGGTTGCTAACTCAACGGTAGAGTACTCGGCTTTTAAGTGCGACTATGATCTTTTACACATTTGGATGAAGCAAGAGATTCGTCCAGACTATTGGTAGAGTCTATAAGACCACGACTGATCCTCAAAGGTAATGAAGGGAAAAAACAGCATGTCGTAATAAAATATTATTATAATTTTAATTATTTAATTAAAGTAGAACTTTTTTACAGTTGGGTCTAGTGAATAAATGGATAGAGCCCTATGGCTCTAATTCTGGTGAAATAAAAAGCAACGAGCTTTTGTTCTTAATTTGAATGATTACCCGATCTAATTAGACGTTAAAGATAGATTAGTGCCTGATGCGGGAAAGGGTGGGTTCCTCTGTGAGTGGACCATTGATTTTCTTTCTTTTTTTTTTTTTTGAATCCTAATTATTCTTTATTATGGATTGGAAACGGATGTGTAGAAGAAACAGTATACTGATAAAGAGAATTTATTCCAAAGTCAAAAGAGCGATCGAGTTGCAAAAATAAAGGATTTTGACCCTCTTGTAATTATAACGAACATAAACCAATTGGATAGAAAAGGAGAGGAAAAAGATCTGTTGATTGGACTCCCCTGTTTCCTTTGTTTGTGGGATATATATTTTTTTTTTCTTACCTTACTGTAATTATATACATAATATATACCCTGTTCTGACCATATTGCACTATGTATCATTTGATAACCCCAAAAATGAAATGGGTCCTGCCTCTGGTTCAAGTAGAAATGTAAATGGAAGAATTACAAGGATATTTAGAAAAAGATAGATCTCGGCAACAACACTTTCTATATCCGCTTCTCTTTAAGGAGTATATTTACACATTTGCTCATGATCGTGGTTTAAATGGTTCGATTTTTTACGAATCCACGGAAATTTTTGGTTATGACAATAAATCTAGTTCAGTACTTGTGAAACGTTCAATTATTCGAATGTATCAACAGAATTATTTGATTTATTCGGTTAATGATTCTAACCAAAATCGATTCGTTGGGCACAACAATTTTTTTTATTTTCATTTTTATTCTCAGATGATATTGGAAGGTTTTGCAGTCATTGTGGAAATTCCATTCTTGCTGCGATTAGTATCTTCTCTCGAAGAAAAAAAAATACCAAAATATCGGAATTTGAATTTACGATCTATTCATTCAATATTTCCCTTTTTGGAGGACAAATTATCGCATTTAAATTATGTGTCAGATATACTAATACCTTATCCCATCCATCTGAAAATTTTGGTTCAAATACTTCAATGCTGGATCCAAGATGTTCCTTCTTTACATTTATTGCGATTCTTTCTTCACGAATATCATAATTGGAATAGGAATAATTCTATTTTTTTTTCAAAAGAAAAAAAAAGACTATTTCGGTTCCCATATAATTTTTATGTATCTGAATGCGAATTTGTATTAGTTTTTCTTCGTAAACAATCTTCTTATTTACGATTAACATCTTCTGGAGCT